TATAGAGATTCAAAAAAGAATCGATTTGATCCAGGTGATAATCTTTATGGGCTTCCCAAAGTTATTAATAGAAAGTAGACCGCAAGGGGTCGAAGAATTACAGATGAATCTACAAAAAAAATTTCATTATGTGAATCGAAAACTTAACATTGCTATCACAAGAATTCCAAAACCTTATGGAAACCCTAATATTCTTGCAGAATTTATAGCCGGACAATTAAAGAATAGAGTTTCATTTCGAAAAGCAATGAAAAAGGCTATTGAATTAACTGAACAAGCGGATACAAAAGGAATTCAAGTACAAATTGCAGGGCGTATCGACGGAAAAGAAATTGCCCGTGTCGAATGGATCAGAGAGGGCAGAGTTCCCCTACAAACCATTCGAGCTAAAATAGATTATTGTTCCTATACAGTTCGGACTATCTATGGGGTCTTAGGCATAAAAATTTGGATTTTTATAGACAAGGAAGAGGAATAAGAAAACTTTCATTGTTTTTTCCTTCTATCTATTGATAGGAGGAAAAAGGGGGAAACTCCTTCATTCTTTTTCCTACCAATCAAACTAATTCTTAATTCTATAGGGTTGAATAAAAATTCAATTGACCTTTTGATATAATTGCTATGCTTAGTGTGTGACTCGTTGGTTTTTTTAGGGTTAGGGTTAGAAAAGACCGACCCGATAGTACGAAAACCAATTCATCACTTCATATTATCTGGATCTAAAGAACCAGTCAAGATATGTTAAATAAGTCATATCTTTGTAGCAACTGAAATAATTAAACTTTTTTTTAAAGCAAAATTACAGAAGAAGAGTGTGGATAAATGGAAGGATGAGAGAAAGAGAGAAAAAGAATATCAATGATATAGAATTCCAATATGGAAGGTCTGTGGGTCATCTCATAAAAGACAATGTAATAAAGCATGAATACTAAATTGATTCATACATAATGAAATATTCAATGAATTTCGGATAGAAGAGAAAAAAACTCAAGAGCTTCGATTCAATAAAGACTAAGAAGGTTGACTCAAGAATAAATTGGATTATGAGCTCCGTTGTAGAATTCTGACCTAATCATTTAGTACGAAGTGGTGGAAACGAAGAAACCTGTGAATGCAAAAGATTTTATTAAACAAATGAATCTTAATAATTCACTAGTTAGGATGGCGAAATAAACCGGAAATCAATTCATCTATTCGGAAAAGTGACGAACAAGTGCTAGGACTGAAATAGAGATTGCAAGAGTCAATATTCGCCCGCGAAAACTTTCTTTTTTTGAATTGGTAAACTCGGATAAAGGACAAAAAAAATAAAGATTTATTAGGACGTTAGAAAAAAAGAAAATTTTTTATAAAAATGTTCTAATAGCTATTCAAATTAATTGAAATTCAATTTTCAATCCTTTTATTCGCGAGGAGCTGGATGAGAAGAAACTCTCACGTCCAGCTCTGTAGTAGAGATGGAATTCCGAAACAACCATCAACTATAACCCCAAAAGAACTAAATTCCGTAAACAACATAGAGGAAGAATGAAGGGAATATCTTATCGAGGTAATCATATTTGTTTCGGTAAATATGCTCTTCAAGCACTTGAACCCGCTTGGATCACATCGAGACAAATCGAAGCAGGTCGCCGAGCAATGACACGAAATGCACGCCGTGGTGGAAAAATATGGGTCCGGCTCTTTCCAGACAAACCAGTTACAGTAAGACCTGCTGAAACACGTATGGGCTCGGGGAAAGGATCCCCTGAATATTGGGTAGCTGTTGTTAAACCGGGGCGAATACTATATGAAATGGGTGGAGTAACCGAAACTATAGCTAAAAGAGCTATTTTAATAGCAGCATCCAAAATGCCTATACGAACTCAATTTATTATTTCGGGCTAAAAATGTAGAACCGACAGAAATGAGTCGTGGGGATGAAACAAAATCGCAGGTTTCTTTTTTAAACTTAGACAACCAATATTTCTTTTATTTTTTTCATCCTTTGCATTGGAAGAATAGACTCAAAAATTTATATGATTCAACCTCAGACCTATTTAAATGTAGCGGATAACAGCGGGGCTCGAAAATTGATGTGTATTCGAATCATAGGAGCTAGTAATCGCCGATATGCTCATATTGGTGACGTTATTGTTGCTGTGATCAAAGAAGCAGTACCAAATATGCCCCTAGAAAAGTCAGAAGTAGTCAGAGCTGTAATTGTTCGTACCTGTAAAGAACTTAAACGTGACAGCGGTATGATAATACGATATGATGACAATGCTGCAGTTGTGATTGATCAAGAAGGAAATCCAAAAGGAACTCGAATTTTTGGGGCAATCCCCCGCGAATTGAGACAATTAAATTTTACTAAAATAGTTTCATTAGCTCCCGAAGTATTATAAAATAAAAAGAGATCTGATATTTTTGGGGTATTTGAAAGGAAATAGTTTAAGAACTAGATTAATTCCTAGCTTGTGTTTCGCGTATATACCTTAAAATTTTTCTATTCATAAACCAATAAAAAACATGTTAATTATATCCAATTTTGAGACACCAAAAGTTTTAGTTCATCATGGGTAGAGACACTATTGCTGAGATAATAACCTCTATACGAAATGCTGATATGGATAGAAAAAGAGTTGTTCGCATAGCATCTACTAATATTACCGAAAATATTGTTAAAATACTTTTCCGAGAAGGTTTTATCGAAAACGTCAGAAAACATCGAGAAAAAAACCAAAATTTTTTGGTTTTAACCCTGCGACATAGCAGGAATAGGAAAAGACCCTATAGGAATTTGTTAAATTTAAAACGGATCAGCCGACCCGGTCTACGAATCTATTCTAATTCTCAACGAATTCCTAGAATTTTAGGTGGGATGGGGATTGTAATTCTTTCCACTTCTCGGGGTATAATGACAGATCGGGAGGCTCGACTAGAAGGAATCGGCGGAGAAATTTTATGTTATGTATGGTAATCCATTTCATATCCAAATGAAATCCGAAACCTCTTCCTATTTGTAAAAAAAAAAAAGATTAAGGGGGGGTGAGTTGTCTAATATCGTTTCTCCTCCATTAGTTGATACCTCAAGGGGGCTTTACCTGGAATGAAAGAACAAAAATGGATTCATGAAGGTTTAATTACTGAATCGCTTCCCAATGGCATGTTCCGGGTTCGTTTAGATAATGAGGATCTGATTCTAGGTTATGTTTCGGGAAAAATCCGGCGTAGTTTTATACGGATACTTCCCGGAGATAAAGTCAAAATTGAAGTAAGTCGTTATGATTCAACCAGAGGACGTATAATTTATCGACTCCGAAACAAGGATTTGAAGGATTAGGTGATTTTTATTCAATACAATTCAAGATAAAAAATTTCAAGAAACCTATTTTCTACCGAGAAGTAGATTCATAATTAAGATAAGGAATGACAAAGATGAAAATAAGAGCTTCCGTTCGTAAAATTTGTGAAAAATGTCGACTAATCCGTAGACGGGGACGCATTAGAGTAATTTGTGCCAACCCGAGACATAAACAAAGACAAGGATAAAGGGATAATCAGATTCACTAAAGGGCTCAGCGTACAAATAAAGAATCTGTTTTGACATGAAATGGATATATCCATATATTTCTGACTCATATTTATGAGATGATACAATATGCCAAAAGCTATACCGAAAACCGGTTTACGTAGAAATGTACGTATTGGTGCACGTAAAAGTGCACGTAAAATACCAAAGGGAGTTATTCATGTTCAAGCAAGTTTCAATAATACCATTGTTACAGTTACAGATGTACGAGGTCGGGTGGTTTCCTGGTCCTCAGCCGGTACTTGTGGATTCAAAGGTACAAGAAGAGGGACACCTTTTGCCGCTCAAACTGCAGCATCAGTTGCTATTCGTACAGTAGTAGATCAAGGTATGCAACGAGCAGAAGTCATGATAAAAGGTCCCGGTCTCGGAAGAGATGCCGCATTACGAGCTATTCGTAGAAGCGGTATACTATTAACTTTTGTACGGGATGTAACCCCTATGCCACATAATGGCTGTAGACCTCCGAAAAAAAGACGTGTGTAGAAATAAACAGTGAAGCAATTTCAAGAGAAACAAGAGAAATAAATAATTCAATCAAAAAATATTATTACTATGGTTCGAGAGAAAGTAACAGTATCTACTCGGACACTACAGTGGAAGTGTATTGAATCAAGAACAGACAGTAAACGCCTTTATTATGGTCGATTTATTCTGTCTCCACTTATGAAAGGACAAGCCGACACAATAGGCATTGCGATGCGAAGAGCTTTGCTTGGGGAAATAGAAGGAACATGTATCACACGTGTAAAATCTGAGAACGTCTCCCACGAATATTCTACTATAACGGGTATTCAAGAATCGGCCCACGAAATTATAATGAATTTGAAAGAAATTGTATTGAGAAGTAATCTATATGGAACTTGTGACGCGTCTATTTGTGTTAGAGGCCCTGGATATGTAACCGCTGGAGATATCATCTTACCACCTTATGTAGAAATTGTCGACAATACACAACATATAGCTAGCTTGACAGAACCAATTAATTTACGTATCGGATTAGAAATTGAAAGAAATCGCGGATATCTTATAAAGATGCCACATAACTTTCAAGATGGAAGTTATCCTGTAGATGCTGTATTCATGCCTGTTCGAAATGTGAATCATAGTATTCATTCCTATGGAAATGGGAATGAAAAACAAGAGATACTGTTTCTCGAAATATGGACAAATGGCAGTTTAACTCCGAAAGAAGCACTTCATGAAGCCTCCCGGAATTTGATTGATTTATTTATTCCCTTTTTATATAAGGAAGAAGAAAACTTACCTTTAGAGGACAATCAGCATATGGTTCCTTTATCCCCCTTTACTTTTCACAATAAATTGGATAAAGTTCGAAAAAACAAAATAGCATTGAAATCTATTTTTATAGATCAATCCGAATTGTCTCCCAGAGTTTATAATTGCCTCATAAAATCCAATATAT